TTTTAAATTGTTTTCTTCTGCTATTGTACATAGTTAATAAAGTTAGTTTTTAAGTTTTTTTGTTTGATAAAAAAAAACTTAATATAAAAAATAAAATAAAAATTTTAAAATCGGTAAAACTACCTGCAAAAGTTCAAAACTGCCGCAAACCTAAAATTAAAGTAAGACCAGTTAAAATCAAAAACGTGTAATGGTACAGATATCCTGTTTGCATTTTAGCAATGTAAGTAGCTTTTTTTGTTATAATAGAAGATAACCCCATTGGACCAAAAATTTCAACGATCCCTCTATCAATAATTTTGTAAGTAATTGTATAACTAATAGTAAAAAAGAATTGACCAATATACTCATTATATACCTTGTCAAAAAATCATTTTTTATTAAAAAAATGGTAGATTTTCTTGCCTAACACTGAAAGTTTTAGTTGTACTAATAGTTTACTACCAAATGAATAAAGTAAAAACGATAAAGTTGCACCTGATAAGCTTAATATTACGGGTAATATTTTATAAATATGAGTAATAAATTCTGAATCTATTCTATTCATGTTTTCAGTAGTAGTAAAGATAGCATTACCTCAAAAATCACTTCCAAAACCGATAATCATGTCTTTAGCATAAAACCCTATTAACACACTAGGAACTACTAAAAGAAATAAAGAAATACAAATTTGATAAGAAGAATCGTAAGCTTTAGAAATTACAGGTTTGTAACCATTTGGGCGACACAAAAAAGTTAAATAAACTAATCGAGTAGAATAGAACGCTGTAAGAAAAGCACCTATGGTTCCTAAAATATAACTAAAATGACCTTCTAACGTATATTTGCCATACGCAACTTCAAGAATTACATCTTTTGAATAAAACCCAGTTAAAAAAGGAAACCCAATCAATGCAAGTGAACCAATTACCATCATAGAATATGTAAATGGTACTAATTTTTTTAGTCCTCCCATTTTACGCATATCTTGTTCGTCCGCCACAGCATGAATAATAGAGCCCGCACCTAAAAAAAGCAATGCTTTAAAGAAAGCATGATTAACTAAATGAAAAACTCCAACTGAATAGTTAGATAACCCACAAGCAAAAACCATGTAGCCCAATTGACTACATGTTGAGTAAGCAATTACCCGTTTTAAATCATTTTGCAATAAACCAACAGTAGCTGCAAAAAAAGCTGTACAAGCTCCTACGATAGTAACTAAACTAAGCACGCTAGAAGTGTATTCAAATAAAGGAGATGTACGTGCTATTAAAAACACTCCAGCAGTTACCATCGTCGCTGCATGGATCAATGCAGAAACAGGTGTAGGGCCTTCCATAGCATCAGGTAACCAAGTGTGTAAACCTAATTGTGCTGATTTACCTACTGCACCTATAAACAAAAAAAAACATATAATGGAAATTAAATCAAAATCAAAACTTAGAAAACTAAAAACTTTGTTTGTAAAAATAGGCGTTACTGCAAAAACTGTGGCATAGTCTACAGCTTTATATTCAACAAAAATAATTAAAATTCCAATAACAAGCCCAAAGTCTCCAATACGATTTAAAACCATCGCTTTTATTGCTGCTTTATTAGCTTGAATACGAGTAAATCAAAAGTTAATAAGTAAGTATGAACACAAACCTACACCTTCTCAACCTACAAACATTTGAATGAAGTTATCAGCAGTAACTAAAATCAACATGAAAAATGTAAAAAGGGATAAATAAGACATAAATCTAGGAAGATGAGGATCATGTGCCATATACTCTGTAGAATACAAGTGCACTATTGAAGAAACAAAAGTTACCACACAACACATTACAACTGTTAAAGAATCAAATAAAAATCCTCAATCAATATTTAGCAATTCAGAATTTATTCAAGGTACAAATTTAATATAAACACAACACCCCAACAATGAAACTTCATAAAATGCGAAAAGAGATAAAAAAAACGTAATTAGTAAACAAGTTACAGTGATACAAGATGCTCCATAAGGACCAAGTTTTCGGCCGAATAAACCAGCACAACATGAACCAATCAATGGTAAAAAAACTAATAATAAATACATAATTTTTCAGTAGAATTCAACTACTTTGGGTATAATTAATTATTAAAAAGTTATCTAAATATCTTTCTCGTTTAATTAACTTTGAATTCAAAATTAATTTATTTACATAGGTATATATTCCCTCTCCCCTTATATTATGATCAAAATTTTGAAAAACAAAAAAACACTATTTAACTTTTTTCTTAGCATAATTTAACACCTAGTATATAGGGATATTTCACACTACATGAAATATGCAAATAGTATAGGCGTCAAATAGAAATTGATTTAACACCTAGTATATAGGGATATTTCACACTACATGAAATATGCAAATAGTATAGGCGTCAAATAGAAATTGATTGTTAGGAAAAAAGTTAAATAGTGTTTTTTTGTTTTTCAAAATTTTGATCATAATATAAGGGGAGAATAAATACCTATATAAATAAATTAATTTTGAATTAAAAATTAAGATTTTTCGAGTATTAATGATTTTATCTTAAAGGTAATTAACTCAATTGGTAGAGTGTTTCGCTTACAACGAAAAAGTTGGTGGTTCAATTCCATTATTACCTACAATGTAAACTAATAATTTAGATTTATGTAGTAACGAAATTAATAATCTCATAAGTACTCAACTCCTAGAAAAAAGCTTTTTAAACGAATCGCAAAAAAGTACAAATAAAGTTATTATTTTTGAATATGTTAAACCAAATTGGTTTTAATATAATCCGCGTTGTATGTTTTTTAAAGCTTATAGCTCAGTTGGTTAGAGCATACGCCTGATAAGCGTAAGGTCAGTAGTTCAAATCTACTTAAGCTTACTAATTAAATTAATAATAAAAATACTTATGATTCTCATTTAAATCCTGCTTTATACCCTGAAATCTGTGACCTCAAGAGTATCTTTAGACAAATTTATTTAAATACTTAATATATGGGAATTTTTAATAAAATTTTGTTCTAACTAAAATCTTTAAATTGATTATTTAAAGATTTTTTATTAAAACTCATGAGAACACTTATAGAACTAGAAGTTGCTTCGCAGCAACAAAAAGATTTTTTGATTTTTTTTAATATTTCGTTTGTACAATGCGGTTATAAAATAGAAGAGTATCACGAAGAGGCCCTTTTATACAGTCTTTTAAATAGCCCAGACTTACTAAAAGGGTTGGATGACCTCCGGACCAAGGGAATTAGGTATCCTGATTTAACCACTCATCGTAATTGGAATTGGATACAGGTAAAGTTTGATTTAAAAGAGAATATGGACCTAGACCTTTGTGAGTGGTTTTCGCTTTTTCAGAGCCCTGAAGTCCATTTACACTCTGATTATACTAATGCTCTGAATTTCGACGTAGCCATGAGGGTTATTAAAAAGGCGGAAAGAGAGCTTCCCTCTACAAAAAATGAAATAGCACACTCATTGCTTGCGTTACATGAGGGGTCATTCAACAACTTTAGGAACTCCAATAGTTTTAGAAGAGAGGTTCAAAAGTTGAGTGGCGTTGAATCAAACAATGTAGTTAGCAATTTACTATATGATTCACCTATTGAAAATTTGTTAAAAGAACTTATTTGTCATTTTTTTAACTTTATAAATAATTGGTGGTTCTGAATAGAAAACTGTCCACTATCATTGTTTTCTACAATATTAAGAGTCCTTCTTCACATAATTTTTAATTGGTACTGTTGTATTACACTGGTAAAAATTTTTTTTTCGTTCAAACGGATTCTAAAAAAGTTTAAGCAAAATTAGTTTATTGATGATATTTCTTTATTCGACAAAATTAATGTCAAGGAAGAGCAATTGGTTTGCTCGCTAGGCTCATGTTCTAGAGGTTGTAAGTTCAAATCTTACCTTTGACAACTGGACTTTATGAAAAAAAAATTTTATTTTACTTGCCCACACTGCGAATATAAAGACCCGATCGTAGAAAAAGATGAAAACGGAAAAATTCTGTGGGAACTTGTGTATGATGAATTCGGGCAAAGTCGGTATGAGTACCCAAGTTATTGTGGTAATTATACCTACTTTTATGAAGAGTATGGTTACACAACAGGGGACCTTAATAATATTTATAGGTGTAAAAAGATTCCTTGTAGAGGTAAAAATTTTTTAAAAACCCTCGACAATTAAATAACCATCATTCCATTAAATTTAAAGACTATTAGGTGGGTTAATAATTATATAATGACCAAACTAGAATTAAATTAAGTTTAATTACTGAGTTTATATCATTTGATTATTTAAGACTTGTTGTTAAACCGTTAATCTCAATACTATTTTTTTGTACCTTATATTTATATTTGTCAGATTCTACTCCTGTTATTTTTTTCTATGTTTTTTATAGTTTATTAATAATTATGTTACACACTCCTTTAGAACAGTTTCAAATTATTTTATTATTTTCTATTAAATTGTTTTGTTTTGATTTTTCAATTACTAATTTAGTATTAGTAAATCTTTTAGTTTTAGCAATCTTTGTTGCAATCGTCTTTTTGTTTAGCTCAAATGTGAATTACTTAAAAGAAACCAGTTTTTTTTTTATCCCAAATACATGACAAGTATTTGTTGAGGCACTATATGAAACTTCAGCACAATTATTATTTGATAATATTAATATAGAAGGAGAAAAATTTTTCCCTTTTATTTCTGTTATTTTTACTTTTGTTTTATTTAGTAATTTGATCGGTTTAGTTCCTTATAGTTTTACAACAACAAGTCACCTTATTGTTACTTTTACTTTATCTCTTTCGATTTTTATAGGTTTAAATATAATTTGTATTCAAAAACATAAATTTCATATGCTATCGTTGTTTTTACCAGCTAACACTTCTTTTGGTTTAGCATTGTTACTAGTTCCTATTGAACTTTTATCATTTATTTTCAAACCTATTAGTTTAGGTGTTCGGTTATTTGCAAATTTAATGGCTGGACACACACTATTAAAAGTAATTGTAGGTTTTTCTTGAAGTATGTTATTGTTAGAAGATTTTTTAGCATTTTTTCATATTATACCTTTATTGATTTTAGTAGTATTAATGGGCTTAGAGCTAGGTGTAGCTTTAATTCAAGCTTACGTATTTACTATTTTAACTTGTATTTATCTTAATGATATGATTAATCTTCATTAATAATTTTAACTTATATTTTGGCGAATATAACTCAGTTAGGTTAGAGTATTAGGTTGTGATTCTAAATGTCATGGGTTCAAATCCCATTATTCGCCTTTAGATTTAATCTTTTTAATACATTAAATGGATACCTCAACGTTAAAAATTAAAGAACGTTTGTTAAACGAAATGTTATAACGAGTCCAGTTATTTTAACTTATAACTTTTCTAAATCGGAAACGAGTTTTGAAAAATTTAAACAGATTTTAATTGTTTTTCAATTAAAATTTTTCTAAACTAGTGAACTGAATCATCTAAGTAACTAGAAAAAAAATCAACCGAGAATCCGTTAGTAGTGGCGAGCAAAAGCGGTATAGACTATTTTTAAAAACTAAAAGTAACATGTTTAAGACCTAATAGCCAAAGAAGGTAACATACCATTAAAAATATATAGCCCTGTAAAACATATACTAAAATTTTAAAATGTAAAGTAAAATGATACAAGTCATGTGTTATTTCAACAATGGGGTCCCACCCTCAAAGTCTAAAAAATTTTAACGATTGATAGCGAATAGTACCGTAAGGGAAAGGTGAAATAGAATTTTCGAATTTGAAAAGAACTTGAAATTTAATGTTTACAATCAGTTGTAGCTTTAGAAAAGTGACAGCGTTCCTTTTGCATAATGAATCAATGAGTTTATATCAATGGCAAGCTTAAACATTTAGAAGTGTAGGCTAAAAAAAATTGAGTTTTAAATTGCGCTCTTTTAAAAATATTATTAGTCTTTGATATAAGACCCGAAACTAAGTGATCTAATCATGAACAGGCTGAATTTAAAGCGGTAACGCTTACTGAAGGGCCGAACTCGTGTATGTAGAAAAATACTGAGATGATTTGTGATTAGGGGTGAAAGGCCAATCAAACTTAGAGATAGCTGGTTTTCTGCGAAATCTATTTAAGTAGAGCGTTTAAAATTCTTTATCTAAGGTAGAGCACTCGATAAATAAAGGGGACGTAAAGTTTTACTGCATTTAATGAAACTCCAAATATAGAACCAAAAAGATTTTAAACAGACAGACTATGAGTGCTAAGATTCATAGTCAAAAGGGAAACAGCCCACATTATTTGTTAAGGCCCTTAAAAATAATTAAGTGAAAAAGAGAGTAAAAAAATTTTAACAATCTATAGGTAGGCTTGGAAGCAGCCATCCTTTTAAGAAAGCGTAACAGCTCACTGGTTTAGTTTTTTCGCATCAAAAATGTATAGGGACTAAAATTATTTGCCGAAACAATAAATTTAAAACAATGTAATTAATGATATAACATTAAAAAATTGATTTTAAATGGTAGCAGAACGTTTTGTATATTTAAGAAAATTTATAGTTATATAAATTGGAAAAATCAAAAATGAAAATATTGATATGAGTAGCGAAAAACATTGTGAATAATAAACATTGTCACCTTAAGTTCAAGGTTTTTAAGGGAAGGCTAATCCCCCTTAATATTAATCGGTCCCTAAGATAAAAACGAAAGTTGTAATTGATGGGTAATTTTTTTATTATATTTTAAAGTGACAAAATACAAATTTAATTTTTATTTATGATTTTAACTAAAAGTTTTTTAGTATTTTCAAGAAATAGCTTAAAATAATACCGTACTCTAAACCGACACAGGTGAACAAATTTAGCAAATTAAGGTGCTTGAATTAATTGTATTGAAGGAACTCGGCAAAATGACTCCGTAACTTCGGAATAAGGAGTAGCTTTCTTAAGTTGAAACTTTAGAAAGCTGTCACAAAATCGAGGACAGCGACTGTTTAATAAAAACACAGGTCTCTGCTAATTTGAAAAAAGAAGTATAGAGACTGACGCCTGCCCGGTGCTGCAAGATTAAGAGAAAAAGTTTTGGCTTTGACTTTAACCCCCAGTAAACGGCGGCTGTAACTCTGACGGTCCAAAGGTAGCGAAATTCCTTGGCATTTAATTGGTGTCCTGCATGAATGGCGTAACGACTGTCCTACTGTCTCCAGTGCAATTTCAGTGAAATTGAAATGTCTGTGAAGATGCAGACTACTTGCGGCTAGACGGAAAGACCCTGTGCACCTTTACTATAATTATAAATTGTAATAAAATTTTTTTTGTGTAGAATATGTGGTAAGTTTTTATTAAATCGTAACATAAGTTATTTATTTAAACATCAATGAAATACCACTCTTAAAAACTTTTGTTACTCATGAGTTTAAAACAGTTTATAATGGGTAGTTTGACTGGGGCGGTCGCCTCCTAAAGAGTAACGGAGGCGTACGAAGGTAAGCTCAAATTGACAAAACTCAATTGAAGAGCATAATAGTATAATGCTTGCTTGACTGAAAGATTGACAAATCGAACAGGGACGAAAGTCGGTTATAGTGATCCGGTGACTCTGAGTGGAAAAGGTCATCGCTCAACGGATAAAAGGTACGCCAGGGATAACAGGCTAATCATTCTTTAGAGACCCTATCGATGGAGTGGTTTGGCACCTCGATGTTGGATTATCGCATCCTGGAGCTGTAAAAGGTTCCAAGGGTTTGGCTGTTCGCCAAGAAAGGCGGTACATGATCTGAGTTTAGAACGTTGTAAAACAGTTTGGTCCCTATCTACCGTAAGTGTTAAAAATTGAAAGGAGTAGACCCTAGTACGAGAGGACCGGGAAAAGTGAATCTCTGGTCAATCGATTGTTATTTTAATAGCATAGTCGAGTAGCTATATTCATAATAGATAATTGTTGAAAGCATTTAAACAAGAAACTAACCTTAAAAAAAATTTTTTAAAAGTCGTAAAAGAATATTACGTAATAGGCTTAATGTGTAAGAGTTGTAAAATTTTTAGCTAATAAGTACTAAAATTTGAATTGTTTAAGATTTTATATATTTTTTAAATTTTAAAAACATTTGTAATTTAGAAGTTAAAACTATTTTTAATTATTACATAAACCATAATATGTTACAATTATTAGAAACACATAAGATTTCAAGTTAGATAAATTTAAAATTTTATAAATAATTTTAAGTTATTAAAAATGAGTTTGATCCTGGCTCAGGGTGAACGCTAATAATATGCTTTACACATGCGAGTTGTGCGATAACATATTAAAATATCGCAGCGAACGGGTGAGGAATACGCAAATATTTTTGTCTGCCTTTTAATTTAAGATAAACTATATCTACTAAAAATTTTGATTTTTTTTAGAGTAAAACTATTTTTTTAGTTTGTAGTAATATTAAATAATTTTTGAGTTTTGAACTACTAAAAAAATAAAAATTATAAACTAGGTAATTGTTAAAAGATGAGTTTGTGGAAGATTAGGTTGTTGGTAGAAATAATAGTTTACCAAGCCTTTGATCTTTAGTTGGTCTTAGAGGACGTACAACCACACTGGAACTGAGACAAGGTCCAGGCTAATTTTTTGGCCAGCAGTGAGGAATATTGGACAATGAACGAAAGTTTGATCCAGCAATATTATGTGAATGATTGACGACTAATTTTTGGTTGTAAAATTCTTTCGTTAAAAATGATAATGACCTTATTTAAAGAAGTTTTAGTCCCGGCTAATCTCGTGCCAGCAGCCGCGGTAATACGGGAGGGGCAAGCGTTATCCGAAATTACTGGGCGTAAAGAGTCCGTAGATTGTAATATAAGTTATATGTTAAAATTTAAAGCTTAACTTTAAAAAAATATACAATACTGTTTTACTTGAGTTTTATACGAAAGAGTAGAATTTCATGTTAAGGAGTAAATTCCAAGAATACATGAAGGAATATCATTAGCGAAGGCGACTCTTTAGTACAAACTGACATTGAGGGACGAAAGTGTAGGGAGCAAACAGGATTAGATACCCTGGTAGTCTACACTGTAAATTCTGAGTGCTGTAATTTAGAAAATAAATTCTGGATTTTTTAAGCTAACGCCATAAGCATTCCGCCTGAGGAGTACGATTGCAAAATTGGAACTCAAAGGAATTGACGGGAGCCTACAACGAGTGGTGGAGCATGTGGTTTAATGCGATAATCCGCGCAAAACCTTACCAACCCTTGACATATTGAAAAATAATTTAAATTAATAAATTTTGTTTATTATTGATATTAGTTAAAAAACTAATAATTTTTCATTACAGGTGTTGCACGACTGTCGTCAGTTCGTGTCGTGAGATGTTTGGTTCATTCCTTTAAACGAGCGTAACTCTTGTTTTTAAAAATTTACTTTTAATTTTTAATTTTTATTAAAAATTTTGTTTTAAAAAGACTGTTTGTTAATTAAAACTTTAAAGGAAGGTGAGAATTAAGTCAAGTCACTGTGGCCCTTATGGGTTGGGCTACACACGTGCTACAATGAAAATGACAAAAAGTAACAAAAAATTTTAGTTAATCTTTAAAAATTTTCTTAGTTCGAATTGTAAACTGCAACTCGTTTACATGAAGATGGAATCACAAGTAATCGCAAATCAGAATGTTGCGGTGAATACGTACCTTGGCTTTGTACACACCGCCCGTCACATGCAGAAAGTTAGTTTTACTTGAAAATTTAATTCTTTTTTGTTTTTTTTTAAAAGCGAAAAAAGTTAATTCATTGAAAAATTAGCAATTTGGATGAAGTCGTAACAAGGTAGCTGTACGGGAACGTGTAGCTGGAACAAATGAAATAGTTCAGTTGGTTAGAACGTTGGAATCATAATCCAAATGCCGGGGGTTCAAATCCCTCTTTCATTATTAAATTTTTTGAATTCTATGATAGTTAATTTATTTTTTTATTTTTTTTCTTTTATTTTGATAGTGAGTGCTTTAATGACTATTCTTAGTCAAAATTCAATATATTCTGTTTTGTTTTTGGTATTAAGTTTCGTTTCTTCATCTAGTATTTTATTTTTGTTAGAGTGTGAATATATCTCATTAATCTTTATTATAATCTATGTAGGAGCTATAGCTGTTTTGTTCTTATTCGTAGTCATGATGTTAGATGTAAAAACAGTTTATTTAGCGAAAGATTCTTTAAAGTATTTTCCATTTGGTAGCTTTATTGGCATTGTTTTTTTAATTGAAATTTTATTAATAGTTCCTAGTACTTTTGAGTCAACCAACCCTTACGACGCTAGTTTTTTGTGAAATTGTTATTTTGATTGATTTAACAAACTAGATTATTTTAATGAAGTTATGTCTATTGGTCATTTATTGTATACTGATTATATTATTCAGTTTTTACTTTCTGGCAATATTTTGTTATTAGCGACTATTGGGCCTGTAACATTAGTTCTAATAAGATCTACCAAAATCACTAAAAAACAAGTTACTTTTAAGCAGCTTTCTCGTACTTACAGTTCTGTCTTACATATTTAAATAATTTTTGATTAAATTTTTTGTTAACATAACTATCACAAAAACCTTGATTTTATATTTTTCTTTGCAGGCTTTTTAAAATTCCATAATTTTTCACTAAAATCTCAAGATTAAACTTGGTGTAACCTCTGGGCTAAAAAAAGTTTCTTACCAAAAGACCTAAAAGTAATTCAAGGGTAACAAATTATATTTCATACCAAGTAGACTTTCCCAATTTGTTTTTATTTAAACTTATAAAATATAAATGACATTAAAAAATTTATTAAATAAAATTAAAGAGGAAATAATATTGCAATTTCCTTCAGGTGAGATGCGACTGTATACAGTTGCAACGGACGCTTCTTTTTATGGTACAAAAGAAAGCGAGGCAATTCTTAAATTTATGTTTGCTGCAATGAAACTAGAAGGCGAAGGCCTAGAAAATACAGAAATTCCGCAGCTGGAATTGTCAAATTTGATTGAGTTATTTTTAGACAATCAATATTTAATTAAAGGTTGGTTCGACCTACTTAATAATAATCCTCTTTTTGGTGTCCATGTTAATGGCACTCGCTTTAAATTTGATACGCACAAGGAGGAGTCTTGAAACGAACTCTTAAATTTATTGGGAATTTATAGTTATGAAGAGATGGAAAATGCAAAAAGAAATTGTGCTCGTTTAACAGGTTTGTTTATACTTTTTGATACACTGAACGAACAATACAAGATTAAGGATCGACTTGATTGGGATGATAATCCATTTCCAAGGCTTTCTGCAGAGGACTTTGAAAAGGTCGAAAAATTTACTGCATATAAGCTTGAGGAGGCTTACGGTGTAAAAAAGGGCGAAAGTCTTTTTCAAAGCACCGAAATTGAGGATTTTGATTGTTCTACATGGACATTTTGGGAAGGCATCGAAGGGTTTCAATCGCAACCTCAGTTTAAACCGATTGATTTTTTAAAAATAAAGAAAGAAGAAACCCCCCTAACTCCTGAGCAAACTAGCGGCAGAACAAATCCGTTAGATGTTCAAAGCAACAATGAGGGGGATGTGGAAGAGCTCGCAATAAATGAGTTATTGAGAGCTGCAGATAGTAATTCAAACCCTCAGCTTGGGTCTTTGTGACAACCTAATGGTTGAACAAACCCCTTAGAAGCAGAAAGCAACAATGCGGAGGGTGCGGAAGAGCTCGCAATAAATGAGTTATTGAGAGCTGCAGGTAGTAATCCAAACCCTCAGCTTGGGTCTTTGTGACAACCTAATGGTTGAACAAACCCCTTAGAAGCAGAAAGCAACAATGCGGAGGGTGCGGAAGAGCTCGCAATAGATGAGTTATTGAGAGCTGCAGGTAATAATCCAAACCCTCAGCTTGGGTCTTTGTGACAACCTAACGGTTGAACAAACCCCTTAGAAGCAGAAAGCAACAATGCGGAGGGTGCGGAAGAGCTCGCAATAGATGAGTTATTGAGAGCTGCAGGTAGTAATCCAAACCCTCAGCTTGGGTCTTTGTGAGCTACAACTGTATCTGCTCCTTCCAATGCTAGTTCGGCAGGATCCTTATCTAGCACATTTACTTTTCCTCCGGGGGGGTTTGCTTCTATGATTATGGAGACCACGCCTGAAGGGTTTTGTCGTCTAAGTCCGGTTAAATTTTTAACCTACTTAGATCAATTCATAAAAGAAGTAGAATTACCTAACTTCCCTTTCTCTTTGACACTTAAAATTTTTTTTTTGTTAAAAAAAAATCATGTTCTTTTTTTTTTAAAACTTAAATTTTATTATTTTTGGTCAAGTTATAAAAGCAAGTTTAGGTAAAATAGTTTAATTTGTAAAGTAACGATTTTTAAAATTAAAGATCAGCTCTCAATTTACCTTTTCCTTTGGATATCAATGTATGCAACAGTGTAATATTTTAACTATAAAGTTAAGCAAATTTTAAAATTGTTTGTCCTAAATGTATTGTTTATTAACTATATTTTTTATGTTTATTCTGATATTAATGATAGTCCAGTTTGTGTTTTTAGACATAGCTACTAATTTTCAAAGTTTTTTCGTTTTTACACTAATTAATTTATAAATGTTAATATTTAAAGAAATACAGCTATTACCTGAAATTTTTTTAGGTATTTCTATAATTTATTTGATTATCCACGGAACTTTTATATCGGTTAACAATAAGTATTTATTAATTCAAAATTCTGTTTTGTATTTAAGCATTTTAACTATTGCCATGTTTTGTTTTTTATTGTTAAACAACAGTGTTGAATATAATAATTTTCAAATTTTTAACAATACTCTTATTCTTGATTATTTAAGTTTTTCTTCTAAGACTTGGATAGCTATAATATCAATTTTTTGTTTTTTGATGATTCAACGTTATTTAGCTGTACAAAAAATTAATTATTTTGAGTACAGTGTATTAATACTTTTTGCTTTGTTAGGTATTTTTTTTATATGTTCTTCAAACGACTTAATTACTGCATATTTGTCAATTGAGCTACAGAGTTTATCTTTCTACATAATGGCAGCTTTAAAAAAAGACTCAGCTTTTTCTGTGGATGCTGGTTTAAAGTATTTTATTTTAGGAGCTTTCTCGTCTAGTTTATTTTTATTTGGTTCTTCTATTTTATATGGAGTTAGTGGCACTACAAACTTTGAAGATTTAAAAAATTTGTTTTTTCTAATGTATTTAGAATATGAAAGTATCTATAGTGTAGATACTTATACTTTTGTTAAACACGTTTTTATTGATGGGGGTTTAATTCAATTTGCTTTAGTATTTATTTTTGTAAGTTTGTTGTTTAAACTAGCAGTTGCTCCATTTCATTTATGGTCGCTTGATGTTTATGAAGGATCGCCCTCTAGCTCTACGTTTATCTTTGCAGTGGTGCCTAAGCTAGCTATCTTTATTTTGATTATTAGAATTTTTTACTCAAGTTTTTTTGAATATTCGGTCAAATGACGTTATTACATTGTTGTTATAGCAATGTTAACTGTAATAGTTGGTTCTTTTGGAGGTTTAGAACAAAAAAAACTGAAAAGTCTTTTAGCTTATAGTTCGATTAGTCATATGGGGTATACGTTAATTGCTTTTAGTACTGGGACATTTGAAGGTATACAGTCACTGTTCTGTTATCTTTTTTTATATATGATTGCGGGGTTGTGTATTTGGTCTATCTTTTTACTGTTGCAGTTGAAATACAAGTATACTAAAAAACAAAACAAAGATTTAACAGATTTAAATTTACTAAGCAAATCTAACAATATTTTGGCTTTATTTTTTAGCACTGTTTTATTATCGATAGCTGGTTTACCACCAATGATTGGTTTTTTAGTTAAAATTGGAATCTTTTTAGTTTCTATTGAAGCATCTATGTATTTTGTTGCAATTATCAGCATATTATGCAGTGTAATTTCTACTTTTTACTACATTCGAATAGTAAAAATTATGTATTTTGAAAATTCTGTAGCCGGCAAGTTATATTATCCAATAAAATCTAATATTTCAATTTTGGTAGTTTGTTTGTTCTATTTTTTACTTTTTTTGTTTGTAAATCCAACTTTAATTTATTTATTTTCATACAAAATAACTTTATTATTAACTATGACGATGTTATAGTTTTTTATAACTAACAACCATAACTTGGTATCATTAACCATGTTACCTAAAATTATACGTAAACTTTATTTGTAGGCTGAATAACATAATTTGGTTAATGTATTAGATTGCAAATCTTTTAATATCGGTTCAAGTCCGGTTTTAGCCTTTATTGTTAGCATTTTTAGCTCAGTTGGATAGAGCAACAGCCTTCTAAGCTGATGGACATAGGTTCAAGTCCTATAAAATGTAAATGTTAAACTTTTTTTTATTAAATGTGACAAATTTATTGATTTTTGTTTTAGTCTTACCTTTAATTGGAACATTTTTATTATTATTTGTACCTTCTTCAAACCATTCTTTACTGAAATCGATAGCTTTAAATGTATCTTGTTTGTTATATGTAATTTCTTTATTTTTATGAGTTTTTTTCAATAAATCCATTGGCTCTTTTCAATTTGTAAGTAAACTGTTATGAATTCCTTTTTTAAACTTTAATTTTAGTTTAGGCATTGATGGTATCTCACTATTTTTTATTCTTTTGACTACTTTATTAATTTTTTTATGCATATTGATAAGTTGGACTAGTGTTAAACTAAATATAAAAGAATTTCTGATTGCTTTTTTAGTAATGGAATTTTTTCTAATTGGAGTTTTCTCTATTTTAGATTTATTATTATTTTACATCTTTTTTGAAAGTGTATTAATTCCAATGTATTTAATTGTCGGTGTTTGAGGTTCTCGAGAAAGAAAAATTAGAGCTGCTTATTTCTTTTTTCTATATACATTGTTAGGCTCTGTATTAATGTTATTATCTATTTTATACATTTATTACCAAGTAGGAACAACTGATTATGAAGTATTATTAACTTTTGTTTTTTCCACAACAGAACAAAAATTTTTATGATTGTCTTTTTTTGGATCTTTCGCAACTAAAGTCCCAATGGTTCCTGTACATTTGTGGTTGCCTGAAGCTCATGTAGAAGCCCCAACGGCAGGCTCTGTTATTTTAGCCGGTGTTTTATTAAAATTAGGGACTTATGGTTTTCTTCGTTTTTCTTTTCCGTTATTTCCAGAAGCATCCTTTTTTTTTGCTCCGATTGTCTACCTATTATCTATTGTTGGTATTGTTTATACATCCTTTACTGCAATCCGTCAAACTGATTTTAAAAGGATTATTGCGTATACTTCTGTAGCACATATGAATTTAGTAATGGTAGGACTTTTTAGTTTTAATGCAGTTGGATTAGAAGGAGCTATATTACAAAGTTTAAGTCATGGTTTCGTAGCAAGTGCTTTATTTTTGATTATTGGGATAGTTTACGAAAGACACCACACCAGAATGGTTAAATATTATGGAGGGTTAGTTCATACTATGCCTTTGTATACATTTATTTTTTTATTTTTTACAATGTCAAACATTGGGTTACCTGGTACAGGTAGTTTTGTAGGAGAGTTTTTGATATTAGCTGGTTCTTTTAAAACTAATACTAGTGCTACTTTTATCAGTGCTACTGGTATGATTATTGGTGGATGTTACTCATTATGATTATTTAATAGAATCTCTTATGGTAATTTAAAAATTCAATATTTAAAAGATTATATTGATATTAATAAGCGAGAAGCATTTGCTTTTTTACCACTGATTATCGGTACGTTAGTTATTGGTTTATACCCAGAAGTCTTTTTAAATTCAATGCATATGAGTGTTAATATGTTAGTTGAAGTTACACATATTTGTAAATTATAAATGATATATATTTTAGAAACAGAACTGTTAGAAAACAAACCGATTTTTTTCTCTTTGACTAGAATTTTTGGAATTGGGCATTTTCAATCGTTTTCAATTTGTAAAAAGCTAGGCCTATCTAACAATTGTAAACTGTCCACCTTAAAACCAGATCAAATTGTAAAATTAATTAAATTTATAGAAAACTCAAATTTGCTAATAAATAGTAGCTTGAGAAAATCAAAAATTATGTTAGCAAAAAATTTAGTTCAAATAAAAGCTTATAAAGGTATTCGTCGATTACGCGGTTTGCCTATTAGAGGTCAACGTACTCATACCAATGCTAAGACAGCATCTAAAATTCGTTAGATATTTTAAGTTTTTTTATTCTTCAGCACCTACAGTTAATTAGCATGTTAAATTTAAAAATTACAAAGTTTATGTTTATTACTTTATCTATTTATTCAAAGAATTCAAATTCTTTAACAAACTTTTTGAAATTTTTTTACAAACTTAAAACAAATAAAATTCTTAAATTAAAATTTTCCCCTATACAATTTCAAAAAAAAAAAAAAGTTTTTTTTTTTTCTGTATTACAATCGCCTCATGTTAACAAAAAGTCTCAAGAACAATTTGGATATTATGTCTATAATAAACAGTTAAAAATTCATGTATCTCAAATGGCTAAATTTTTAGTGATTTGAAAAATAGTAAAAATAAAACTATTTTCTGATATTAAAATTAAAAAAAAGTTTTGATTAAATACTAAACTATTTAAACCTGCGTTGTTTGATAAGACGGATTATAATAGATTTATATTAAAATTTTTTCAAAAAAGTAAATTAAACCTTTTAAAATCTAATAAGTTAAAACATAGAAAACGTATAGTACCTAAACAATCTCTTCTGTCAAACAAAACTGGGCATGTATTTTTAAAATTGTTAGACGTTCATGGTGAGATCTTACTAAAAAAGTGTAACTCTTACGGTTTAAAAATAAAAAATTAAATGTGAGTAAATGTTTAGATAGCTCAGTAGGTAGAGCAAAGGACTGAAAATCCTTGTGACGGCAGTTCGATCCTGTCTCTAAACATATTAAAAACTTTTTATGAAAAACACTATATGAAATATAGCTACTGATTTAAGAAATAGCCAAATTTCCCGAAGAAACTTTATTTTTCAACCAAAAACAAAATTAATTGTTGCTTTTCTAAATATTCTTTGGGATGAAGGTTTTATTTTAGGTTATAAAATCTACGATTTAGACCCAAACTTATTAAAAATTTTTTTGAAATATAAAAATGGAAAACCAGCAATGAGTTCATTAAAATTAATATCTAAGCCGAGTCATCAAATTTATTACTCAGCATCACATTTGTGAAAGCTCGATACAAAAAAAAGTCTTATTATATTAACAACACACAAAGGTTTAATGACAATTCATGAATGTAAACAAACTCATATTGGAGGAAAACCTTTATTTATAATTAAATAAAAATGAACAATATTACAAAACGACATATAATTAAAATTCCAAAAGATATTTCACTTTATTATTGCACTACAAACCATATTATCATTTTTACAAACTCTGTTACTCAAAAAGCATTAAAATTAAAAACTAAATTGGTTATTGAAAAAGACAAAAAATTAATCAAAATAACTAGAGAGCCTTTTTTTAATATGTCAAACAACAAAAAAAGAAATTTAAAAGCTATACAAACCACTCAAGTTGCCTTAATAAAACAAATGCTTTTAGAAATTTCAAGTTTTTTTTGCAAAAAACTCAATCTTATTGGGGTAGGATTTCGTGTATCTATTTTAAAAGTATTAGACTTCAATTTATTACATTTAAAATTAGGGTATAGCCACTCTATTTATTTTAAAACTCCAAAAAATTTAAAAATTTTTTGTTTAAAGGCTAATAAACTCTTTATTATAGGAAATTCTTATCAATTTGTTACTCAAATTGCCGCATTAATTAGATCATGTAAAGTTCCAGAACCGTATAAAGGAAAAGGTATTTTATATGCAACAGAAAAAATAACCTTAAAAGAAGGTAAAAAAGTTTAAAAATGAAAACAAATTTAGTTAAAAGCCAAAATTATAAATTGTTTAAATATAATCTATTAAAATTACAAATATATTCAAATCACCCTTCTTTTGATATTTCCAATTTTTCAAATGATACTTTAGAATATATAGAAGCTCATTTAAAACAGGTTCTAAAAATTATTTTTGAATATCACGTATGTCAATTCAAAATTTTATTTATAGGTTTTCCGGTTATTTCTAAAATGAAACAAATGAAACTTATACATTTCACAAACCACACTTTTATTTCAGAAAAATCATGAGTTAGTGGTATTTTTAGAAATCGCTTTTCAATATTAACTTATTTAAAAGTAATTCAATCACAAAACTTTTCGAAAAGCCTTAAGTTGTTATTAACAGTTAAAACAAAACCTCATTTAGTTGTTATTTTTAACCAAAAAATTGAGACTAGCGCAATTAATGAGTTTTATAAAGCTGGGATTCCTATTCTATCTTTCAATTGTATTCCTTTAAATTTCTCTAAAATTACGTATAAAACTTTAGGACATTTCAATTTTGCTGAGAAAAATATGAAAATAACTTATTTTTTTCTCTTTTATTCTTTACTGAAAAAAATGCCATTAAAAAAAAATAAGATTAAAAATATTGTCACTAAGTTTAATTAATTTTTTTTCAACATTGAAAAAATTTTATCTTTAAAAATATTTATGCATCTTACAAATAAACGACGTAATAAGCCATTATACAAAAAATTTTTAACCTTAAGAAAAAACATTCAAAATAGTGATAAATTTTTAAGATTTAGAAAAAAGAAATGACAAAAATTTCAATACTCAACTTTAAAGTTTAACCGAAAAAGATTTTATGACCCTATATCATATGTTTTATTCAACTTTAAAAATTTTTTCAGCAGAAAATTTAAATATAACTTACAGAACAAACAAAGACTAAGTTTTTTTTACGGAAAACTGAGAAAGTCTTATTTGAAAAATTTAGTGAAGTTAACTTTAAAAGACTCTAAATCTACTAATGTACACGAAACTGTTTTATTTATTAAAGAACTAGAAACTAGATTAGATACTGCTATATATCGTACATATTTTTCTTACAGTTTTAGAAATGCCAGACAATTAATATCTCATCAGAAAGTCTATGTTAATAATAAAATTGTTCAATCTAACTCTTACCATTTAAAAAAAGGAGATATAATTTCGTTCGACGTTAGTGTTTTTGACTTTGTCACATCAAATATTTTAAATTCAAAAATTTGACCAACGCCACCAAAACACTTTTATGTTAATTATAAAATATTGCAAATATTAGTAATAGAAGACATTAGCTACACTAATTGTTTATCGTATTATCCTTTTTGACTTGATTTCAATTCATTTATTAGGTTTTATGAAAAATAAAACATTTGCAGAAATCTTTAGTAGCTCAATGGTAGAGCGAGTGGCTGTTAACCACTAGGTTGTTGGTTCAAATCCAGCCTAAAGAGAGAAACACAATTTGAAATAAGTTTGGAAATAATCGGGATCGAACCGATAACTTTATGCTTGCAAAGCATACACTCTACCAATTGAGTTATATTCCCTTTTCAAGTTATTGCATAAAAAGTTTATAGCTATTATTAATTAATTTTTTATTATTTGTTAGATCTAGATTTGTAGTTGAAATAGAGGTTGTATTTTTTATTAGTTTTTTTGTTCTAAACTTTTTCACTTCTACAAAATTAGGTATAACTGTATTAATACTGAAATAGTAAAAGAAAGATAAAGTTATTAAAAGTCCGAATACTTGTGCGCCTAGTGTTAAAAAATCAAATTGTGGAATAGGTAAAAAGCTCGTTTGGTGAAATTGGTAGACACGTCAGACTTAAAATCTGATTTTTATATAAAAAGTATCGGTTCAAGTCCGATAACGAGTATTTTTAAATTGCATGCCAAAATGATGAAATTGGTAGACATACTAGGTTTAGGTTCTAGTTCTTTTTGTAAAAGAGTAAGGGTTCAAGTCCCTTTTTTGGTATAATTATTAAAATAAATGCCTACAATCAATCAATTATGTCGTAATAAAAGAAAGAAAAAAAAACTACGAAATAAAGTGCCCGCATTGGACCATTGCCCACAAAAAAAAGGAGTGTGTACTAAAGTTTTTTTAAGAACTCCAAAAAACCCCAATTCAGCACTAAGAAAATTAGTTAAGCTAAGATTAACTAACAACAAAAAAATCATGGCTTACATACCTGGCGAAGGTCATAATTTACAAGAATATTCAACAGTTATGATTAGAGGCGGTAGAGTAAAAGACTTGCCTGGAATTAAATACCATTTAGTTCGTGGAAAGTTAGATTTTAGTGGGCTAAAAGGGAGAAAAACTTCACGTTCAAAATATGGTACTAAAAAGTCAAATAATTAATAATCTATGAATAAAAAAATAATCAATCAATTGTTATTAAAAGGTAAAAGTACAAAATCTGAAAAAATTTGATTAAAAAGTATTAAGTTTTTTTACAAATTATTTAGCAAAAATCATAAAGAGTTTATCAATAGAGCTTTTATCAATGTTACACCATTACTTAAAATAAAACAGTTAAAACAGAAAAGTAAACGTTCTCAACTAAAAGAATTTCCTTATATAGTGAACGATACAAATCGAATCTCCTCAACTTTGAAATTTTTTTTAACAAAAACAAACAACAAAGACGAAAAGAAAATGCATAAAAAACTTATTAATGAGTTATTACTCGCAACTAAAAATACCGGTGCTAATATTAGCAAGAAAAAAAGTTTGTATGAATATGCTTTTGTTAAAAAAAAATATTTTTACTACAGGTGATTTTAAAATAATATTAACATAACACAATACGTTTAATAGGACTTGAACCTATAATCTTTGGGACCGAAATCCAACGCTCTATCCAATTGAGCTATAAACGCAAAAAAAATGATTCAACAACAAACAATTTTAAAAGTAGCAGATAATTCAGGCGCTAAAACTGTAAAATGTATTAAAGTTCTTAATGGTTTTAATAGGCGGTTTGCTGTTCTTGGTGATATTATAATAGTATCTATACAAAAACTTCGTAATAAAGCTCGATCAACATCAAAGGTGCAAAAAGGTGAAGTTCACAAAGCAATTGTTCTTAGAACCAAAGCTAAAACAGTAAAAAAAGATGGAACAACTTTTTTTTTTCAATCTAATGTTGTTAGTTTAATAAATAAACAAGGAAAACCAATTGCATCTCGTATCATAGGTCCAATACCCAAGTTTTTGAAAAAAAAAAAAAATCTCAAGTTTGTAACTCTTTCTTCAGGATTCATATAAAAAAGCTTAAAATGTTTTTTCTTGACGCATACTTTTATAATATAGTTAAGTACGATCTAATTAATATATTTTTTTACCAAAATATAAAACAAATACCCAAATTTGAAAAAATTATACTAAATTTTGGGTATCAAAAATCTAGTTTTAAACATCTTATCTCCGGTTTATTAGCTTTAGAATTCGTATCCTCTAAAAAAAGCAGGTTAACAAAATCTAAATATTTAAATGTATTTCTAAAAATTAAAAAAGGCAGCCCTGTTGGTTGTACAATAGTTCTAAGAAAACATACGATGTATTTTTTTTATTTAAAACTAATAACCTCCATTTTTCCGAAAATTAAACAATCTCAAACAGTTCATTCTCGACAAAGCTTAAAATCGATAAAATCAATTTCAATTCAATTAAAAAACCCATTAATATTTAGAGAACTAGAAAATCAGTATCAATTTTTTAAAGATATCCCTAAACTGGATATTACTTTAGTTACAACCTCTAGGTCTCAAAATGAACTTTTTTTCATTTTTAAATCAATTAAATTTTTTATTTAAATTTAAAATCCCCCTTGCAAATGTAACTCAATTGGTAGAGTGTAATTTTGCCAAGATTAAAGATGAGGGTTCAAATCCCTTCATTTGCTTCTATAGGATAAGTGGTCGAGTGGTTTAAGGCGTTAGTTTTGAAAACTATTGTATTGTTAAATACCGTGGGTTCGAATCCTACCTTATCCTAATTAATTTTTATTTTTGTTTAAACTAAAAATGATTGTATTAATAATTTGTATTGTATTAAAAATTCTTGCTATTGTTGTTCCTTTACTTATTTCTGTTGCATATTTTACTATAGCCGAAAGAAAAATTATGGGTATTATACAAAGAAGAAAAGGTCCTAATGTTATTGGTTTTTTAGGTCTACTACAACCATTAGCAGATGGTCTAAAACTATTTGTTAAAGAAACTATTTTTCCTAGCAATTCAAATATTGTTATATTTTTGATTGCTCCTATGTTAACTTTTATTTTAAGTTTAATTGGTTGAGCTGTTTTACCTTTATCAAAACAGATAGTATTATCTGATTTAAATATTGGAGTTTTATATTTATTTGCAACATCTTCATTAAGTGTTTATGGTATAATTATGGCTGGTTGATCTAGTAACTCTAAGTACCCATTTTTAGGTGCGTTACGTTCTGCAGCTCAGATGATTTCTTATGAGGTTTCTATAGGTTTTATCATAATTAATGTATGTATTTGCGCAGGTTCTTTTAATCTAAGTTCTATTGTATTGGCTCAAAATAATGTTTGGTTTATTACACCATTGTTACCTATGTTTTTTATTTTTTGTGTTTCAATGCTTGCTGAAACAAATCGACACCCTTTTGATTTACCTGAAGCTGAAGCTGAGCTAGTTTCTGGTTATAATGTTGAATATTCAGCCATGACGTTTGCTTTATTTTTTCTAGGCGAATATGCTAATATGCTTTTAATGAGTGCTTTCGTATCTATACTGTTTTTGGGAGGTTGGTTACCTTTAGTTAATTTGTTTCCTTTTAATTACCTTCCTGGAAGTTTATGGTTTAGTTTAAAGCTTGCTTTAGGTGTAATTTTTTTTATAGTTACACGGGCAACTTTGCCAAGGTATAGATATGACCAACTAATGTATATAGGTTGAAAAAGCTTCCTTCCTTTATCATTAGGCTACCTATTGTTATCAGTAGGAATCTTGATTAGTTTTAATTGGTTACCTACTTAATTTTTAAAAGCTCACTTTTAAAAATAATATATACAGTGGTTGTTTCATAAATTATTATTATACAAATGCTAGTTAACAATTGATAGACAACATCAGGAGGAGTTATAAATGTTGCAAAACAAAAAAAGATGAAATAAAAAACTTTTCTAAATTTGTTTAAAATTAACAAGTTAGTCTTAAACAAGTCTAGAAGGATAAAAAACACAACTGTTATCTGAAAAATAGTCCTACATAAACAGTAAACCGATTTATAAAAGGTTACATATTCGTTTAATTTAGCTTCAAAATAAAATGTTAAATTTTGAATCGATAAAAACTCTTGAAACTCCAAAAAAAAAAACCAACTTGCCGGGAAAATAAAAGTATTTAATACGAAAATAAAACCTATTCAATATAATGTTATAACTACTAGAACGGTTTTGAAATAAGCATACTCAAATCTGTATAAACCTGTAGATAAAAAAACAAAAAGTTGATAAGCCAAAAATAAAATTATTGTTTGATTAGCTACAAAATAAGATAAATTAATGTAAACAAAAAAAACTTCTGTCACATCAGTTGTTAAAAAATACAATAGGTTGGTATAATTTGGGTTTAAACTAAGTTTAATAAAAGTATATAGTAAAGTTTCTTTAAAGTAATAACAGTTTATTACCATAAAACTTCAAGCGAGAAGGGTAAAAAAAATACGGTATTTAATTTCTAATAAGTATTTATAGATCATAAATTTTTTGAGTTCAATATTTTTTAGGAAAATAGTTCAGCCGGTAGAACAGTGGTTTCCAAAACCAAAAGTCAAGGGTTCAAGTCCTTTTTTTCCTGAATTTATTTTTTCTTTAAGTTTTTATAAATTTTATTATTTTTAACTACATTACGTGCATTTTTTAATATTTTTGAAAAGTCACTAAATATTAAAACTCCTATAATAAAAATAACAAAAATTTGGCCTATGCTTATATTTCTCATAAAATCAAAAATTATTTTTTCGGTTGTACTAGGCTTATAGTTTAGAGGTAGAACGTACCGCTCATAACGGTTTTGTCGTAGGTTCGAATCCTACTAAGCCTAAACAATAAAAAATGGATTTTAATTTAAAAACCTACAAACGTTTAAAAATCAAATATTATCTCAAAACAGTAAATTTTTTCTTTTTCTTTCATGGAGCTTCTTTAGATAGCGAAAGCTGAATAAAAATCGAACAAACTTTAGTAAAAAACAAGTTAAAGTATTATAGAGTTTTTAATACATTAATGATTAAAATTTTAAATTGTTCAATATTCAAAAATTTAACTACTTTATTGCATGGGCCTATTATATTAATAAATAGTAATGACGCGAAATTAACTTCAAAAAAATTAAAAAATATTAATCCTTTAGTTAATTTGTTGTGTTTAAAGTTGAATAATAAAATTTATTCCAGAAAACAAATTAAAAATATAAAAAAGTTCTCATACATTGAAAATGTCTCTATTTTTCATAAATCTATGAAAACTTTAATCAAAATGCCATATTATAAATTTAATAGTAAGAAACTATTGTTACTTTCGAAATAATGTGAGTCGAACACATGACTTCCTGCTCCCAAAGCAGGCACGCTACCAAACTGCGTTATATTTCGTTGAAGGAAGTAGGATTCGAACCTACGATAAGGTAAACTTAACAGATTTACAATCTGCCACTTTCAACCACTCAGTCATTCCTTCTATAGTTTTTTAGTTCGAGTACGAATTTTAATTCGTTTTTTTTTTTTTAACCTGCACCCATTATGAGGGTGGTAGTTATAACTTGTTACTAGCTTTATAAAAATTTTTTGTTTGAGTTTTTTGTAAATATATGATTGATGGTTAAAAAATAAATTGTTAAAATGCAAAGCAACAGGTTTTGTTCTAAAAATTTTTATTTTTACTAATAAAGCTTTTAAAATAATGATTATGGCTTTAGGTTGCCTAACTTTTTGAGTTTTTTGTAAATTAAACATCCCTGCGGAATAAAAAAACTTAGGGTTACCTTTAATATCATTTACATTAATTAACGTGTTTGTTAAAGATAGATTAATATTTATAATATAACTGATTAATTTTTGATGAGTAAAAAAAGAAAACAAAATATACGAGGTAAAATAATTTAGTTTCGTTTTGATATGGTATACTTTAGTAAAAGTAAATAAAATTAACCAAGATAAGTAAAATGAAAATGTTTCCTTTTTTATAAATTTTAAAATCTTAATTTTAGAAAATAAATGTTTAAAATAATTTTGGTTAATCAAATTAGATGAAAAAGATGATTTGTTTGCTATTTTTAATGAAAGCATGAATTTCTTAAAATTTTTGAAATAACTTTTATTTATATGAATTCAACAAAAAATAAATCTACTTCATTAACCCAAAAAAGATTAACTAATTTATCAAAAAAAAAATTGAGTAAAATTTCTTTAATAAAAAAAATGATTATTGGTAAAAAAAATACAGCAGGGAGAAATAACCTTGGAAAAATTACTGTGTATCATAAAGGTGGTGGTCACCAAAAAAAGTATAGAAAAATTAATTTTATAAGAAATAAAGACTCTGTGGGAATTATAACTAGTTTAGAATATGATCCATTTAGAACCGCTTTTATTGCAGCTGTTTATGATTTTTTAAACTATGATTATTTTTATATGATTGCTCCTAAAAATTTGAATATTGGTGATATTGTAAAGTCAGGATTTAATGCTGAAGTCAAAGTTGGGCACTCTTTAACATTAATGAAAATTCCTGTAGGAAGTTTTATTCATAATGTTTCTTTGAAAGAGAACAAAAAAGCTCAGTTAAGTAGATCTGCAGGTACTAACTCACAACTAATCGAAAAAACTTCTAAATATTGTCGAATTGTCTTAAGCTCTGGAAAACACAAATTTCTTTCTTCTGCGTGTCATGCAACAATTGGAACCGTGTCAAATGAATTTTCATTTTTTACTGTAATTGGAAAGGCAGGACGCAACAGGTGGTTAAATAAACGACCAACCGTTAGAGGTGTAGCAATGAATCCTATTGATCATCCTCACGGGGGAGGGGAAGGAAAAAGCTCTGGAGGCCGCTCTTCGGTGACACCATGAGGAAAACCTACAAAAAATGGTAAAACAACTAAAATTAATAAGAATAAAAATCTAAATTTTTAAAACGTTAAAAAATGAGTAGAGTCAAATGAAAAGGGCCATATATTAAGAACAAATTATTAGATAATATCAAAAACTCAATATTGATTTATAAGAATGGTATTAAAACTACCTCCAAAAACTCTGTAATATTGCCAAAGTTTATTGGGCTTACTATACAAGTTTATAACGGCAAAACATTCATCGCAGTAAAAATTGTAGATGAAATGGTTGGGTATAAATTAGGAGAATTTATCCTTACTCGAAAACAATTTTCTTATAAAAAAAAAAAAAACAAAAAATAAAAATGGGACAAAAGACAGATGCACGAATTTTTAGGTTAGGAGTTACTAAAAAAAATTGGGAATCCAAGTATATTGAAAAAAATAATGAAGAGTCATCTTTATATTTATATAAGACTTTAGAAATTCAAAAATACTTAAGTCGATTTTTTAGTTTATATAAGATAAAAATCCACACTTGTAAAATATTTTACTCTGAAAATACTTTACAAGTATTTATTTCTTTTTATCTTACGACAAAAACACTTTACATTGTAAGTAAAAATTTAACAAAATATTCAAAAAAATCTTTAGCATATTTCAAACGTCTGCAGACTCATATAAAAATTAATAAAAAATATCAAAAAAAAAAAAAAAGTTTTTCGCAGAAAGAATTCTTTTCTAATCAAAAAACGAATTTAAAAAAATTTCAGGAAGAAAAAAAAGTAAAAAACAAGATAAACTTGCTATCTTCTAAGCTCGGCAAAAACCAAACAATTAGTTTGAAAGAATTTCAAGAAGTCTTATTAGAAAGCTTAGCGAGATACACCAAAAATAAAATTAATATTTCTATAACATTACAAAACTTAAATAATAGTAAACAATTGTCACAAAATCAAATTAAAGATTTCAAAATTACCTTGAGACAGTTAAGAAAATTTGTTAAAAACTCTTTCTTTAAAGAAGCAATTAATATTCTATTTATTAATGTTGTGAAAAGAAAATCAGCAAAATTATTAGCTGAGTTTATAAGTGATCAATTTAGACTTAATCAATTAAGAACCGATCAAATGGCTATTTCTCGGAAAGATAATTACTTTTTAGGGTTTTTGAAACAAAGCATAAAACTGTTAATTAAATCAGAAATATCTGGTCTTACAGGTATAAAGATTGTCATTAAAGGTAGATTTAACAGAGCACCAAGAGCTAGGAGTACTATTCTGCAGTTTGGAAAGTTTTCTCTTCAATCATTTAGTTCTAAAATTGACTACTTTCAATCAACTGCTTATACAATCAACGGTACGTTTGGAATAAAAGTTTGAACTTGTGAAAACAAAAGCTAAAAAGTTTATGTTACTACAACCAAAAAAAACTAAATATAAAAAAATACAAAAAGGAAAGCTAGCAAAATTTGATTTTCGTTCTAATAAATTAAAATTTGGAAATATTGGGCTAAAGGCTGCAAAAGCAGGGACTATCTCATCTCGTCAAATTGAAGCTGCACGGCAAGCTATTGTTAGAAAATTAAATCGGAAAGGAAAATTGTGAATACGAGTGTTTCCTTCAATTCCTATTACAGCAAAACCTATTGAAGTTCGAATGGGCAAAGGCAAAGGTGCCTTATCCCATTGAGGTGTGAAAGTAAGCGCTGGTACGGTTTTGTTTGAAATATGTGGAATATCAAAAAGCATTGCAATTACAGCTTTTAAAACAGGAGGCGCTAAATTGCCAGTTAGAACAATAATTTTATCGTAGTATATTCAAAAATAATATCGTTGCAAAGACGTCTAAAATCTTTAAAATGACCTTAAAGTTTAAAAATTTGATGGGACCTTTAAAATCTCAAACTTACTCTTTAAAAGCTGCTTTAAAGCCACCGAAAAAAATAAATACATTTTTGTTATGTTTACATGTTATTACAAGCAGCTAAATTTGTAGGAGCTGGTTTAGCAACAATCGGACTAGCAGGAGCTGGAGTAGGAATTGGTACCGTATTTGGTGCATTAGTAATTGGAATTTCACGAAATCCTTCTTTAAAAGATGAATTATTTAAAACTGCTATTTTAGGTTTTGCATTAACCGAAGCTATCGCTCTTTTCTCATTAATGATGGCATTTTTAATTCTTTTTGCATTATAATATTTTTGCAATGAAGAATTACATGGGTATGTAGCTCAGTTGGTAGAGCATTGGACTTTTAATCCACAGGTCTTGGGTTCAAGCCCCAATGTACCCATAACTAAATATTATATACATGATAATTTTAAATTTAAACTACATTTTAAGTATTGTTATAACCTTGTTTTTGATTGGAGTATTAGGGCTTGTTTTAAATAGAAAAAATATACTAATAACGTTAATGTCAATTGAATTGATGTTATTAGCTATAAACTTAAATTTTGTTATTTTTTCTATATATCTAGATGATATTACCGGTTATGTGTTTGTTTTATTCATATTAACAATTGCGGCTGCAGAGTCTGCTGTAGGATTAGCGATTTTAACTATATATTATAGGTTAAAAAACACTATTAGAATAGATAAAATAAAAAATATTAAAAGTTAGCTTTTAATAAAACGGAAACGACAGGATTTGAACCAGCAATCTTCGACGTGACAAGTCGACGCTTTAACCATTTGAAGCTACGTTTCCTCAACTTTAAGTAAGATTTAACCTGGAGTTAAATTATATACGGCAATATTTATATTTGCGTTAGTTTCTGTATATTTGACTAACGCTTATTTTCTCAGAACGATGTAGTGACTTTAGAAGGTATTGAAAATTTTAATAAGGTTATTAAAACTGATAAAAACGTTTATGATATTGTTGAGATTTTAACCTTATATATGTTTCTTATTTTTTTTATAGTGCTGTTCCAGGTAATTTAGGTGTAGGGCATGTTAATAGAGGTATTATTAGAATTGTTGATAAAGTAAAAGTCGTTGTTTATGATAATCAATTTCTTAAAAGCTTTATTTAGGGGTCTTCAACCGTGAGATAAAATTTTTTCTTTTAATTTTGAAATACTTTCATATAAATAATATAAAATTTAACTATGATTTAGAATTTAAAAATAATTCAAACACTAATTTTTGAAAACAAAACACCCCTCTGATTGAATACTGTGAAACATTAGGAATTAATATACCACATTATTGCTACCATAAAAACTTATCTATATCAGGAAATTGTCGTATGTGTCTTGTAGAACTAAAGAACTCACCTAAACCTATTGTTTCTTGTGCAATGAATGCAAAATCTTGTTTAGCGAATGGTGATATACACACTAACAGCTCTTTAGTCAAAAAAGCTCGTGAAAATGTTTTGGAATTTTTATTATTAAACCATCCTCTAGATTGCCCAATTTGTGATCAAGGTGGTGAGTGCGATTTACAAGATCAATCTCTTTTTTTTGGGTTAACGAAAAAACGATTTTATAGTTTTAAACGAGTTGTTTTAGACAAAAATATTGGCCCTATCGTAAAAACCGTAATGACACGGTGTATTCACTGTACAAGATGTGTTCGTTTCGCTGCTGAAATCGCTGGAGTTGAGGACATAGGAATGTTTGGGAGAGGACTGCATAGTGAAATTGGTACCTATGTTGAAAAAGTTTTTCAGTCTGAATTATCAGGTAATGTTATTGATTTATGTCCTGTTGGCGCATTAACTTCAAAACCATATCCTTTTGTAAACCGAAATTGAGAATTAAAAAATATACCTTCCATTGATTTTTCGGATGGGTTTGGAACACCTGTTCAACTATTTATAAAAAATAACCAAGTAATAAAAATCCTACCTGGATACGAAAACACAACTTACAAAACAAATTGGATTTCCGATAAAACTAGATTTTCATTTGACGGTATGTTTTCTCCTGAAAGAATAATTTACAGTTTTCTGAACAACAATCAAAAAGAATCGTTTCTGAATTTATCGTGACAAAAATTATTTAAAGAATTTTTCTGCACACTTTATTTTCAAAATCATTTGTTAAAACATTATTTTTACCCATGCAATATAACAATCTGTTTAAATAAAAATATTAGTATTGAGGTTTTAAACTTGCTGTATGTTTTAACGCGTAAACATTCATTTTTTAAACTTAGACAGTCTGAATCTAGTAATTTAAATAGTGACTTAGAAGAAAGTTATTTATTAAATTCAAATTTAGACGAAAATAAACTCATAACATCAGATACCTGCATATTATTAGGGGTAAATCCTCGTTATGAAGGCTCTAAATTAAATTTAAAACTTAAATCACGTTACTTAAAAGGAAATTTTAACATAATTAATATTGGTTCTTTATTTAATTTAACATTTTCTAGTGTTACACTTAGTAGTAATATTCAAATTTTGAAATCTCTCGTAGAAGGCAATAATTTATTTTGTCAAGAGTTTATAAATTCATCAAACCCTATATTAATTTCTAATGTAGAAATGTTTAAAAGAGAGGATGCTTATGGTTTATCAAACATGATAAAGTCTTTAACAAAACATATAAACTTATACTCACAATTCAAGTGTCAAAGTCAATTAAATATTCTAAGCCCCACTTTAAACGACGTTGGGTTTGCTAATTTTAACAGTATAAAAACAATAAAAAATAAAGATTTTAGAAATTCTGCAGGAATTTATTTTATAAACAGCTCATTTTCAACGTCTAATATTAAAAAATTGTTAAATTTAAAATTGCTAAACTTTTTTCAGAATTATAAACACAAAAATAAATTATTGATAACACAAGATAGTAACTTAGAAGTGACACAGTTAGCGAAATTGAAAAAAAGCTTTGATGCAACTAACCATCTTCATCTACCTAACACTGTATTTTTTGAAAATTCAGGGACATATATAAACACTGAAGGAAATATTAACAAGGTCGTTAAAATAATTACGCCGTTGGGTCAAGCAAAAAGTGATTGACAAATTATAAGAAAGATCTTTTCTTATTCTAAAAAAATATTATTTCTTACAAATTTTTTGAAAAATAACAAAATTGTGTATAACTCCAAAAATATTCATCAATTTAAAAATTATATTGGATTACAACATTACGCTATTTCCAATCTAAACAACTTAGCGTTTCAATTTTTAAAAAAAATTACAGGGTTTCATTTAAAAAATCTTAAATTCAAACCTGCACAAAGAAAGCTTTTTAAATCACAACTTAAGCTGTGATTAAACGATTTCTATATAGACGGTAAAGATATCAACAGTAAATATTCATCTACAATGATACAATGTTCAAAACTATCTCGTTTAAACAATACAAACTTTAAATTTTAAAGCACTGTAAATGCGTAATAATACTATTTTCTTTGTTTTGTCGGGTTTATTTAATATCTTCAACGGGATTTGAACCCGTGCTATCGCCGTGAAAGGGCGAGGTCCTAACCACTAGACGATGAAGACTAAAATATTTATAAACAAATTTTTTGTTGGAATAAAAGGATTTGAACCTTTGAATATTCGTACCAAAAACGAAGGCCTTACCAACTTGGCTATATTCCAGTAAGACAAAAATAAAAATACTGTAAAAATTTGAAGAAAGGATGGGATTCGAACCCACGGCATAATAAAAATTATACAAAGATTTAGCAGATCTTCACTTTAAACCTCTCAGTCACCTTTCTTATGATATAAAAAAAATAAAAAATTAATGTATGTCTAATGCACCTATACAATAGATATAAACATACCCAATGCCTAATTCAAACATAAAATCAATCATGGATCAAAACCCAACAAGATCTAATTGCCCTAGTACATTGGTCCAAGGAATTAAAAACATAGTTTCAATATCAAAAACAATAAACAATATAGCAACTAAGTAAAATTTAACATCGAAAGTATGTCGTGCGTCTTCATATGGTTCGAATCCACACTCATAAGTAGATAGCTTTTCAGTTTCTGGGTTTTGAACAGCTAAAATATATGAAAATAATACTATAACAACGGACAACACAGTAGCAACAAATAAAAAAGTCAAAATAACACTATATTCGTTATAAAACAATGAAGCATTCAAATGGAAATAGTCACTGCAAATTAATAGTTGATTCAAACAGGGAAAACTTTTTGAAGGAAAAATAGATGGAATCATTTTTAGTTTATTTTTTATCAAGACGCTTTTTTTAATCCAGAAATTTCACCAGACCTTGCTAGCCGTAATAAACTTAATCTTGAAAATTTTTTAAAAGTTCTGACAAATTTAGCCTTAGAATTCGTTAAAATACATCTGCTAACAAACTTAGTTTTGTTGTGACTTCCTGACAAATTTGATAACTTTAATATTGCATTTCATTTTGTAATTAAAGATAAATTTTCATTTTTAACTATACTTTTTAAAATAACATAGTTTAACTCTTGTTTGTTAAAAAGTTTTCTAATTTGCTTATCTTTTTGAGTTTGTTTCTTCATAAATGTCTAAAATAGTTATCAAGGAGATAAAAACTTAAATGTGCGATATTCTTGACATAACTCTATAGACTCATTTATTACTCTTTTTTCTGTTTCGTTGTATTTCATTTCAACAAAACCACTTAATGGAAAATCTTTTCGAAGTGGGTGACCTTCAAAACCGTAATCAGTCAAAATTCGTTTTAAATTTGAATGATTCTTAAAAAAAACACCGTACATATCTCAAATTTCACACTCATATCAACCAGCTGTAAAATATAACTGATCACAAGAGTCGACTCCAATCAATTCATGAGTAAATGTTTTAATTCTAAGGCGAATATTATAACGAATGCTTAATAAATCATAAACTAATTTAAACCTATACTTGTTATTAGGGTAATCTACACCGGTGATGCAAGTCAAAATATTAAATTGATACGATATATGGTACTTAAAAAATAGTAAAATATCGTATAATAGTTGTGATTTTACAACTAGTACTAATTCTTGATCATAAAGTTGAATTTTTTCTATAGGGCATAATTTAACTAGATTTTTAATATTTTTTACAATTAACTGTGAGTTCATTTATTAAATTTTTAATAATTTGATTTCGATATTTTGTGTAGAAAAAATTAGATTTAGTTAAAGCAAGGTGGTTCTTTTTTAAAGAATTAACAAACAAATTTTTTTTTAAAAAGTTGTATTTTTTGTAAGTTCTTAAATAAGGTGAAGACTCAATATAAATAGAACCATTTGAAAAAATTTGCAAAGTTTTTAAAGCTTTTACGTTAGTATACATTCTGATAATTTTATCGATCAACTTCTCCAAATACAATATCTTGAGTTCCTATAATTGTAACAACGTCAGCAATTAGGTGCCCTTTTGACATAAAATCCAAAGCTTGTAAATGGTTAAATCCAGGAGCTTTAATTTTACACCTATAAGGTCTATTTGTACCATCAGATATTAAATAAACCCCAAACTCTCCTTTTGGTGCCTCTGTTCCAATATAAGTTTCACTATTAGGTATTATAACGCCTTGAGTGTACATTTTAAAATGATGAATTAATGCTTCCATGGATTGTTTCATATCACTTCTAGTTGGGGGTGAAATTTTGAAATCATTTGTTTTAATGTAACCTAGTGGCATTGAGTTTAAACATTGTTCAATTATTTTTAATGATTCTTTCATTTCAAAGACTCTAATTAAATAACGGTCATAACAGTCACCGTTAGTCCCAACAGGAATTTCAAATTTAAGTGTGTCATAAATTTCATAGGGCTGACTTTTACGTAAATCTCAATAAACGCCGGAACCACGTAACATAACACCACTAAAACCCCACTGACATGCGTCATCTGCAGTTACCACACCAATATCAACTAGTCGTTGCTTTCAAATTCTATTTTCTGTTAACATATCTTCCATTTCAATTAACCGTAAAGTAAATTGCTCAGTAAACATATAAATATCGTCTAACAACCCTTTTGGAATGTCAACTTGTAATCCACCAGGTCTGAAATACGCTGCATGCATTCGTGCACCTGAAACTCTTTCATAAAACTCCATTAGTTTTTCTCTTTCTTCGAAAGCTCATAGGAAAGGAGTCATTGCACCAACATCCATTGCGTGACACCCGACAGCTAATAAATGGTTTAAAATACGAGTAATTTCAGCAAAAAGTACTCTAACATATTGAGCACGTTTTGGAATTTTACAGTTAAAAAGTTTTTCGATCGCTAAACAATAACTATGCTCTTGTGCCATCATAGAAACATAATCTAGACGATCAAAATATGGTAATGCTTGAACATAGTTTTTATATTCGATTAATTTTTCTGTACCCCTGTGCAACAAACCTATATGAGGGTCTGCTCGACTTACTATTTCTCCGTTAAGTTCTAATACCAATCGTAAAACACCATGAGCTGCTGGATGCTGCGGCCCAAAATTAATAGTAAAATTTTTTATTTTTTTCAACAAATTTTTTTTTTTTAATGTCATTTATATTTTATCAATTTAAATAAAAACAAATTGGGAAATCGACCTGGCCTGACATACTATAGTTTTTTGTAAGAAGCTAGTTTAGCTTCAATAATACCTATTACAGGAATTAAAACAACAAAAAATAGAAAATAAAACACTGTTGCAACTTGACCTACTCAAACAAAAACATCTTTAACAGGTTTTTGGCCAATTCAGCCCAATAATAAGAAATCAGCAACAAGTAGCCAATAAAAAATTTTAAAAATGGGCCTGAAAGTGGTACTTCTAACCTCAGATGTATTTGTAAATGGAATTAAAAACAAAATAATAAGAGCACCCCCCATTGCAGCTACACCTCCAAGTTTATCAGGAATAGATCTTAAAATTGCATAAAACGGTAAAAAATACCATTCAGGAACAATGTGGGCTGGTGTTTGCATAGGATCTGCAGGTATATAATTATCTGGGTGGCCTAATGCGTTTGGAAAATAAAAAACAAAAACCCCAAAAAAGGTTAAAAAACAAAAAAAAGCAAACAAATCTTTTATTACATAATAAGGATAAAATGGGATTTTGTCACCGGTACTATCTACACCTAATGGGTTGTTTGACCCATCTTTATGTAAAAGCGCTAAATGAATAAGAGTTAAAGCAGCAATTATAAATGGCAAGAAAAAGTGTAAACTAAAAAATCTATTTAAAGTCGCATTATTTACGGTGAATCCTCCTCAAAGTCAATCAACTATAGATTGTCCTACAACTGGGACTGCCGTTACTAAACTTGTAATAACTGTAGCACCTCAAAAACTCATTTGACCTCAAGGAAGAACATAACCCATAAATGCTGTTCCCATCATTAAAATAAAGATAAGAACGCCTGAGCATCAAAGTAACTGTCTTGGTTGCATATAAGAACCGTAGTATAGTCCACGAAAAATATGACAATACACAACAATGAAAAACATTGAAGCGCCATTCGCGTGAATATATCGAATTAACCAACCATTGTTTACGTCTCGCATAATATGTTCAACACTACTAAAAGCAAGATCAATGTGTGGTGTATAATGCATAGCCAAAAAAATTCCAGACAAAAGCTGAATAACTAAACAAATTCCTGCTGAAGACCCAAAACTTCAAGCATATGTCAAATTTAATGGACTTGGATAGTGTATTAAATGACTATCCACAATCGATAATAAATAATTTTTACCCCATCTTAATGTTTTAATAACAAAAGAAGACATAAAATTTGAATTTCTGTATTCGTTTGAATATTTTAAATTTGCAAATTTGCCAAAAATACTAGGTATCAGGTCATAGCTTGAATTCATATATTTAAAATAGGTTTCAACTATTTTTCAAAGAATAACTGTCAAAGGTAAGATTTGAACTTACAACCTCTAGAACATGAGCCTAGCGAGCAAACCAATTGCTCTTCCTTGACATTAATTTTACAGAATAAAAAAATATTATCAACAAACAAACAATAAATTAACTTTGCTTAAACTTTTTAAAAATCCGTTTGAACGAAAAAACAATTTTTACTATTGTAATACAACAGTACCAGTTAGTATTTGTATGGATGAGGATTTTCAAAAATCCAGAAAATATTGATAGTCAACAGTTTTCTATTCACAACCCTCAATTATTTATAAAGTTAAAAAAATGACAAACAAATTTTTTTAACAAATTATCAAGCGGGCAATCATGTAGTAAACTGGTACCCAGATTATTTGATTCAATATCAAACAACTTGTGAATCTCTTTTTTAAAGTTGTTTGAACCACTATTGTTAAATCAATCCTCATTAGACTCATCTGCCCTAAAATTATCTGCTATAGCCTCAAGCATTGCTGCTTCAGCTTTCGTAGACCGCAGTTCTTTTTCAATTTCCGTGATAGTTTAAGCGGCTGCATCAAAATTTATAGCACTACTTACTGTAACTTGGTGTGTATTACCAATAAAAAGAGCATATAAATTACATACGTCCATCAATAAATGTTTTTCTCCAATATCTTTTAATAAAAATACCCCTGTCTTACCATTAGGGTATAAGATTCCTTTAGTTTGTAGGTGATCCAACCCGTTTAGCAAATCCGGATCTCTCAAAATATTGCTTATAATATATTCTTGATCAAAATTAGATAGTTTATAATCGCGTTCTATAAATATATGATTAAAATATTCTAAAAAATTAACTTACTCTTGAGAATAAAAACTGGTGTTTTTAAATAATTGAATTTTTTGTTCGTTTTGCACAATTTTTAATAAACTATAAAAAACATAGAAAAAAGTAACAGGAGTATAACCTGACAAATATAAGTTGTAAAAAATAGCATTGAGATTAACGATTTAACAACAAACCTTAAATATAAGTACCAATCCACCTAATAGTCTTTAAATTTAATGGAATGATGATTATTTAGTTGTCGAGGGTTTTTAAAAAATTTTTACCTCTACAAGAAATCTTTTTACACCTATAAATATTATTAAGGTCTCCTGTTGTGTAATTATACTTTTTATAAAAGTAAATATAATTATCACAATTACTTGGGTACTGATACCGATTTTGACCGAATTCCTTGTAACTTATTACCCATGAACCTTTTTTACTTGAGTCTTTTTGTAGAGCAGGCAAACAAAAAAAAATTTTTTTTTATTTATGTTTTATATTAAAATATTACTTTATCACGTATATTGCTATTTAATATTTCAGGAAAAAAGGGATCTGAACCCTTGACCTTTGGTTTTGAAAACCACTGTTCTACCAGCTGAACTATTTTCCTTAAACGTTGTCTAAAATATCTAAATTTTAAACAGTCTAATACAAAAATTTATAGAAAACTAAAATTTTTATATATTAATGAATACCTCCTCACCAATAAACAGTAATAAACAAAAATAACCAAACCACATCTACAAAATGTCAGTACCAAGCTGCAGACTCAAAACCAAAATGATGTGTTGACGTAAAATGATTATAAACAATCCGCAAAAGAGACACTATTAAACAACAAGTACCAATAAATACATGGAAACCATGAAAACCAGTAGCCATATAAAAACATGAACCAAAAACACTGTCATTGATATTAAATGGTGCTTCTACATATTCCATTCCTTGTAACAAAGTAAAAATTGTTGCCAAAAATATTGTGAATAACAACCCAACAATTGCTTGTTTTTTCGCTCTTACTATAATAGCATGATGCGCTCAAGTAACTGTGGCGCCAGAACTTAAAAGAAAAAATGTGTTAGTTAAAGGGATTCCTGAAGTCTGAATTGTTTGTATTGCTTCTGGTGGCCAAACACCTCCTAAATTATAAGTTGGTGATAAACTTGAATGAAAGAAAGCTCAAAAAAATGCAAAAAAGAACATCACTTCCGAAACAATAAACAAGATCATTCCTAATCGTAAGCCTCGTTGAACAGATACTGTATGTTGCTCTTCAAATGTTGCTTCTCTTACGATGTCCCGTCATCAAGTATACATAACATACAAAAGAACAAAAAAACCAATTAAAGCTAACTGACCTCCTCCTAAAAACTTGTTCATGTACAATACAGTACCTGAAGTCATAAAAAATGCACCTAAAGATGCGAGTAACGGCCAAGGGCTAGGATCTACTAAATGCCAACTATGTTTAGTTTTTAAATATTTAAAACGAATTTTATTTTTCATATGTTACAAATGCCTTTGAACAAAAAGGAAATACAGTTCTCTCTGTTGAATAAAATTTTCTAGTTAGTTTAAAAGAAAAATTCAAATTAAAATACATAAAAAGTAACAGGAGTTTAACCTGACAAATATAAAATGCAAAAAAATACTATTAAAAATAACAGGCTAGCAACAAATCTTAAATAATATAAACCTAATTTAATTCTAGTTTGGTCATTATATAATGATGGAATTGAGTTGTTGGTAAAGAAACAATAACAATAGGCATAAAACCATGATTCACACCACAAATTTCACTGCACTGACCAAAAAAAACGCCTATACGTTTAATAAATAAATTTACTTGGTTCAATCGACCTGGACACGCATCTACTTTTAAACCAAATGATGGTATTGTTCAACTGTGTAGTACATCAGCTGCACTAACTAAAAGTCGTAAATGTGTATTTGTAGGTAATATAACTCTTTTATTAGTTTCTAATAGCCTAAAATACCCTTGTTTAGTAGTAGGTAATCCATCCAAAACCATCATATAACAAACATATTTTAAACTTTGATCTTGTTTTTGACAAGAGTTAAACTCAGAAATTTCATAACTTCAAAACCATTGATGGCCTAAAACTTTTAAAGTTAACTCTGGCTCCGAAATTTCATCCATCGCATATAATAATGTGAATGAAGGAGTAGATAGTATTAAAAGTATTAAAGCTGGTATAGAAGTCCAAACAATTTCTAGTTCTTTAGAATGAACAAATTTTGAGCTAAATTTATTGTTATATTCTATAAAATAATATATAGTGTAAAATAATAATCAACCAACAAATAAAACAATTACTGTTAACAAAAATAATAAATGCTTGTTAAAAATTAAAATACCTTCCATAGTAATACTAGCAGGGTCAGGTAAATAAGTTTGCCAAAGCGCTGGACTATCACATTGTGTTATAAAAATCATATTCTTATCAATTTGAAAAAAAAATAAAACTTGGATTAAAAATTCTTAATAATTTTTTTTGTTAACTTTGTTAGATGAAAAAGCTTCAAATACTACATAAAAAAAAAATAACGAGGATATTGCAGAAATATAAGAACCTCAAGAAGCAATTTTATTGAATGTAAAATACGCATCGGGGTAATCAGGAATTCGTCTTGGCATACCTGCAACACCTAAAAAATGCATTGGGAAAAAAGTTAAATTCACTCCAACAAAAAAACTTCAAAAATGGATTTTTCCTAGTATTTCTGAATACCGAACGCCAGTAAGTTTTTCAAATCAAAAATAAAGACCTCCAAGCATAGAAAAAACTGCTCCCATGGATAATACGTAGTGAAAGTGTGCAACCACGTAATAAGTATCGTGCAATGCTATATCTATACCAGAGTTAGCAAGAACAACGCCAGTCACGCCACCTACAGTAAATAAAAAAATAAAACCAATTGCAAAAAGACCTGGCGTTCTTAAATCAATAGAACCGCCTCATAGAGTAGCAAGTCAGCTAAATATTTTAATTCCTGTTGGAATTGCAATAATCATGGTTGCTGCGGTAAAATAAGCTCTAGTATCTATATCTAGACCAACAGTAAACATATGATGAGCTCATACTATAAACCCTAAAACACCAATAGAAAACATTGCATAAACCATTCCAAGATAACCAAAAATAGGTTTTTTTGCTGTACTAACAACGATATGGCTAATAATACCAAAACCAGGTAAAATCAAAATGTAAACTTCTGGGTGACCAAAAAACCAGAAAAGATGTTGAAATAATACGGGATCACCTCCACCAGCTGGGTCAAAAAAAGTAGTGTTAAAATTTCTGTCTGTTAATAACATTGTGATTGCTCCAGCTAAAACAGGCAAAGATAATAACAGTAAAAACGCTGTTATTAAAACAGATCATACGAATAGAGGAAGATTATGAAAAGATAAACTTTTTACTCGCATATTAAAAATAGTACAAATGAAGTTAATAGCACCTAAAATAGAAGACGCACCTGATAAGTGTAAACTAAATATTGCTAAATCTACTGAACCCCCAGAGTGAGCTGTTGCACTTGATAAAGGTGGGTAGACGGTTCATCCTGTACCTACACCTGCCTCAGTTAACATTGACGCAAATAGTAACAATAATGAAGGGGGTAATAATCAAAAACTAATGTTATTCATTCGTGGGAAAGCCATATCTGGCGCACCAATCATTAACGGAACAAACCAGTTGCCAAATCCTCCAATTAGTGTTGGCATCACCATGAAAAAAATCATAAGTATAGCATGGCCTGTAACAATAACATTGTATAAATGATGATTGTATTCTAAAAAACTACTATTTGGCTGAGCTAACGTAATTCGAATATACAAAGACAATGCGGTTCCAGCGACACCTGATATTGCACCAAAAATTAAATATAAAGTTCCAATGTCTTTGTGATTAGTTGAAAAAAGTCAACGAGTTATAAATTTATAAAAAGGGTTTAATTGTGCTGTTTTAGTTGCCAT